ATTTGATGGTGGGTTTGATAAGAACAATGTAGGAGTAAGAATACTTTGGTTTGGCAATTCATACTGGCGATTGGATATCTAGAATATTTCTACCCCAGGCCTCAAAATTTTCATAATCAGGACAGGATTACTATGTCAGTACGGGGTATACTAGTTTTAATAAGTTTAATTAGTTATGATAAACTTTTTAAAAAATGGAATTAAATTCCATTTTAATAGAATTCCGATTTTATATAGTCAATTTAATAATAATAAAGTTTCACTTTCTAACTCATAATATTCTAACTCATAATAATATAATAACTCATATCATAATAATATAATCAGAAGTCATTATAACGGGGTTACCCCCTTTTTTAGAAAAAAAATATCCCTATTCTCCGCTGAAAAACTACGACTAAACCTTGAGTTTAGTGGAAAAAGCCCTTTATCGGATTTGAACCGATGACTTACGCCTTACCATGGCGTTACTCTACCACTGAGTTAAAGGGGCTCAGTTTAGTTTTATTCGATTCCTAAATTAGTCATTTTCTATTATGAGTCTACTGCATAACAGATGTCTACATCTAGTATATGTACATACTATATAATATTATGAGTATAACATATAATACATACATGGATAGCATAAGTTTCATTTAGGAACAATCAATTTACCCCCAAACAAAAGGGGCAATTTTGTTTATCTAAACAATGGACGAAGCAACCAGTTAAAATTTATGAATTTAAATTGAAGAAAAGAAATTAAGCGAGGTTTTTACCCCTTTCTGATCCGTCGGACCAATTTCTGCCTGAACTCAAGGAATCCTATACCTCCCTTTCTTATACCCCTTTTTATACCCTACTTAATATTAAATATTATATTAAATAAGAAGTAGGATTTGATGGTTCATTTATGAACCATCAAATCAAAAAATCCTGTGGAATCAGACCATAAAAAGCCGAAACGAGTTTTGTGATCTCCTCATACCATTAGTTTATATTGACTTGACAATTTCAAAATATTTAATAATATTATACTATAATGGTGCGTAGTATCCATGATGGTCGGGCGGATATGCCCCCATCGTCTAGTGGTTCAGGACATCTCTCTTTCAAGGAGGCAACGGGGATTCAACTTCCCCTGGGGGTACCACGAAAAGAAGTTGATCGTGGTTTATCAAGAAGGAATTATTCCTGGGTCGATGCCCGAGCGGTTAATGGGGACGGACTGTAAATTCGTTGACGATATGTCTACGCTGGTTCAAATCCAGCTCGGCCCAAAAATTCGATGCTACATGAATATGATATAATCAATTTGTCCTACAGAAACGGGAATGCTTGCTGCCTAAAAGATCAGGAAGGAGCCCTTTTTCTATACTCACCGCTTCTTATTGGTTTGTTTTTCTCTTTCTTTCTACCGATGTCGATTCATGATATTAAAATTTAATCAAGGATAATGAAAGTCAAAATGGGTTGGTTTTTATCATTGAAAGATTGATTATCCGTTTTGTCAAGAAAATAACCACGGGTTACTAGTAATCCGCATCCGTGCGATTCTTACTATACTCGATATCCATGTGGATATCGGGCAATATATCAGTCGTGTCTCTGGTACAACACGACGAAGAGAATGCTCCTCTGAAACGATGAAACGATTAAGAATACGTATCTGATGCACGTCACTGGGATTGTAGTTCAATTGGTCAGAGCACCGCCCTGTCAAGGCGGAAGCTGCGGGTTCGAGCCCCGTCAGTCCCGAACCGGGATCCGATGAATTGAGAAATGCATTTTTCCATTTTTTGCGAAAAGGAACGGGAAACAAGATCTAACCCCCAGTAGGGGGTCCTTCTTTCTTTTTTTCGTATTTATCATCAGACAAATACAGGAATTTCAATTTATTCTACAATTTATTCTACTAGTATTGATTGATAAGGTATAGAAATTTATGGGTTGGTATAATCGGGGGTATTACTATATTCATTCAGTATTTTAAAAGATACTCGTTTGACTTTCTTTTCGATCTTTTTTTTTTCCATGAAATGGAATAGAGTGTACATCATTTATATTTTTAGCGGGAGTAGATACACAAACTGTAATTCCTTTATTGTATGATACATAATGAACTTAACATAATTACTTCGAAAAAGTACTTGTCAGGTTAAAACAACAACCCTTTCTCGCTCCGACTTGGTTTGCATATCCTCAATGACTAATTGGAAACAAGCTATCTCATTCAAATTGTACACTGAATATGCCTTCCAGTCGCAATCTTGCATTGCGATACTAATAAAGGAAAAGACTAAGCGACGCCCCTTTTTCTTAAAAAAAAATGGTAAACATATTCTATTAGATCTTTTCTATTTAACCCCCCCCATTTTTTCCATCTCACCTCCACTTCTATATCTACTTTTTTAATTCGGGTGTAATCCATACAATATACAAGTCATATAAGACTTTCATTATTATATATACAATAATTGTATATGTATGTATGTATAAGAAAGAAGGAGAATTCTATAAAGAAAGTAGATTGTGGAAAAGAATAGAAGAGGATAAAAAATTCAATAGGATTCGTAATCCAATAATGAATCTCCTTTCAAATTGAGTATGGAGAAAAGATCCTCCTATGTTATACTATTCTATTCAATTTTCGACGACGAATCGATTTGCTCGAGCGGATATTGTTATTCCTAATATTGACACGATTCAGTATCATCAGGATGCAATTCATTCCATTGAATTTACAGAAATCCAATTTATCATCTCTATGGGATTAGATCCCGAGTTATTATGAAGTAAAAAAAAAATGAGATTATGGAAGTCAATATTCTTGCATTTATTGCTACTGCACTGTTTATTTTAGTTCCTACAGCTTTTTTACTTATTATCTACGTAAAAACAGTCAGTCAAAATGATTAATTTGATTGAAACTGGAATTATTTGTTCGTATCAATGATTGAAGAAACTAAAGAAAAGGATTCAACTCCAAATCTTAAATGAAACGCCCCGGCTGGAATTATAAATATCTGAGGTGAGATAGTATGGTAGAAAGAATTATATAATCTAGTTCTTTCTACCATACTATCTAGTACTATACTAGAACTCGACTCCTATTTATTAGAAAATAATATTATAGGAACTATATATTCTAGTATTCTAGTTATATATTATGTTATGGTCCCGTCTCTTACACTATATATTATTATTCTTACACTATATATTATTATATAGTATATAAAAATTATAGTATAGAAAATTTTATACAGATATAGGCTTTCTTTCTATTATAGATATTATAGGGAAAAAAAAATATATTATAGGGAAAGCCCGTCTATAATAATATTATCCAGATCAATGTACAACATATATGTACATAGTATTAATATCTAAATACTACATCGAAATAGCAGTCCAATTCTATTTCTTTTTTAACTATATTTACTTGTCTTTGTATAGATTTCGATCAATTCAAAATAATCAAAGGCCAACTCCCCGAATTCTTCGCTTTCTTAGAATATATATATTCTAAGAAAGCGAAGAATTCGGTTAGAAAAAATTTCCTCTATCATGCGTAAATTTTTGTTTCGAAATACAACTATAATAATCCTTCATTGTTTGAGTTTGATCGAATGGTTACTATTCATTATTGTATTTTATTATACATTACTGGATTCCAGTATTATTTTGATACAGAGAAATTCTTAAAAAAAACTTCGCAAAACGATCAATTAAACAATTGATACAATTCCCTTATTCAATCGATTACTCAATTAGTAGTACCCCTAGAGTCCGCTTCTTCCCCATACTACGAGTGAGAGGGAAAATGTAAAGACTACCATTAAAGCAGCCCAAGCGAGATTTACTATATCCATATAAATTATGTCCCCTATGTCTATGAAAGAATTATTCTATTATTGATCCATAATATCATAGTGAAATCAATGGGGCAGAGTCAAAATAGAATTCTGATTTAATTTAAAGCTATTGATGAACCAATCCAGCTACCCGTAACAAGTTCTTATATTTGAAGATTTAGGGTGAAATCGGGAAGCAATTACGATACATACATCCTTTATTGGGAAATGAAATAGCAAAGAATGCTGCTATCCTGCTCCTATCCTAATAAAACATGTAAGAATAGTAAGACCATTGGTTGTTTTCTTACTCCTTTTTCATAACAAAAGATATCAAAATATATCATCAAGATAGATAACTATCTATCAGATCCCCCTATTTCCTATTTGATCTAAGTCTTGCCGTCTCTCTTTCTGTGAAAGAATGCGAAGACCTCATTACCAATATTACATAATTTTTTTTTTCAACCCTTTCTCTATAAGAAATAAGAAAGAGCCGACGAATCGTCCCGATTGAATCTTTGAGTGCTCAAAGACTCTTGTGAGTCTGGATACAAAGCATCCCCGGTCCTTTCCGCACCCTCTAAATGGATTTGCCACCAATTGAATTCCATACAGAATTCAGCAAACACTACTACTTCTTACACTACTTTAGTAGTAGTGTAAGAGAATTAGGAAGTCTTGAGAGTTTTTTGTACAATCTTTTCTTCAATCCTCGGAGCAAAAATAAAGGGGGTGTTCTTTAGAAACTTTTTGGTACCAAGCTTTGCAGCCTATTAATTTAGTGGTTCTGAATTCCAGCATAAATTCGCCTCCCACTATTTTATTCAATTGAGAAATCAAATAAATGTCCAAACCAATCAGAATCATATAAAAAGTAAGGCTTAACTCATCCCTATTTGTGCTGGTTTGGGCAACTCTCAAAACCCGGATTTTGATAAAAAATCTACAGTCTTTTATAAAAAAGCAGGATTCTCAAAATTCAAGTGTCGATAGTCCCAGTCCTTTGCCTCTGCTGCCTCGGGGCAAGAATTCGTCGAGTTAGATCAAAATAATAAGAAATCCCAAATCTTTTGTTGATCAGGCGACACCCAGATTTGAACTGGGGATAAAGGATTTGCAGTCCCCTGCCTTACCACTTGGCCATGTCGCCAAATCCGATCA